GACACATAAGGGCTCTAACCATATTTCGACTTGTGATCAATCCATAGATACCCGTAGAAAATAAATAGGCACTCAAAACAAGTACATGTTCGAGCATCATTAAGCAACTCCTTAGCAATCTCATTAATTTCAATCTAAAAAACAATTCAATTGATTTGATTGAATCACATATAACAAGCATGGAATATTTTAACTGCTGATTTTTTATTGACGAGCTACAGCAATTGCACCGATTAAAGCAACTAAAAGAATTATTGAAATGAGTTCAAATGGAAGAAAAAAATCCGTTGATAAATGAATTCCAATTTGTTGACTATTGCTTATCAAATCTTGTTCTAGAACCTGGTTTGATCTTGTAGTCCAAATAATCCCGTACCATGACGTATCTGGAATAGTAGTAATTAGTGAAAAAAAAAGACTTGTACAAACCACTAAAGTAACCCCATCCCCAACAGTCCAAAGGCGAGAATCCTTGTAATATTCTGAATCACTCATGAACATCACAGCAAAAAGAATTAAAACATTTACAGCCCCTACGTAAATAAGTAGTTGCGCGGCAGCTACAAAATAAGAACTCAATAGAATATAGAATAAGGATATACAAACAAGAACCAATCCTAACGAAAAGGCCGAATAAATTGGATTCGTAAGTAATACTACTCCTAGACCTCCTAAGATCAGACCCGATCCCAGAAAGACTAAAAGAAAATCATGCATTGGCCCGGGTAAATCCATAAAAAAAAAATCGAAATATTTCATGATTTTATTGACCTGACCAGGAAAAAAGAAGTAACTCCATTTTTTTATGTTTATGATACTTCCTAACTTAAACGTAATTAAATAAAAAAATTTGAACAGACGCGGGCGGGTTGATATATAGTGTTATTAGCCCTAATCATTCAATATCTGAAAAATTTTTTGAAAATTTTCAAATATATATAAATATATATATTACTCTAATATAAAATATAAATATAAACTTTATATATAGAAATACAATTTGGATCAAAAGTAAATGACAAGTTTAAACAACTTTTGAAAAGCCTTATCTTTAGAGATCCAACCTAAACCTGAATTTCATTTATTTATATTTAAAATGAATTTTAATATTAATATTATTAATATTAATTAATTATTATTGATTAAACATTAAATAATGACTTTTAATTTGAATTGTTAATTGGGGATTTTTTTGAATTGAGAGGTTTAAGTTTCAATATTTTATATTTTATTTATATTGGAGGCGAATTCGAAATTGTGCGAATTGTGTAATCATCAATTACTGACGTTGGTAACCGACCCAAAGCAATTTGATTATAATTCAATTCGTGACGATCATAACTTGAAAGTTCATATTCTTCAGTCATTGATAAACAATTTGTTGGACAATACTCAACGCAATTACCACAAAATATACAGATTCCAAAATCAATACTGTAATTAAACAACCGTTTCTTTCGAATATCACTTTCCAATTTCCAATCTACAACAGGTAGATCTATAGGACATACACGAACGCATACTTCACAAGCAATGCATTTATCAAATTCAAAGTGAATCCGGCCCCGGAAACGTTCCGACGTAATTAGTTTTTCGTAGGGATATTGAATAGTTATAGGTAAACGATTCACGTGAGACAGGGTAATCGCGAAACCTTGACCGATGTATCTGGCAGCTCGTATTGTTTGTTGACCATAATTTGTGAATTCAGTTAGCATAGGGAACATATCATGAATGTGTATAAAGAATAAAATTGTAGACTTGTTTCTTTCTCTTGTTTGAGATAAGTGGTGAATAAACAATATTGCAATTGTTTACAGTGAAAAAAGTTGGGACGAAGTTGTTAATAATAGATTACCTAGAGAAATAGGTAAAAGAAATTTCCATCCAAGATTTAAAAGTTGGTCTATTCTCAACCTTGGTAAAGTCCATCTTGTTGCAATAGGAATGAACAAGAACAAATAAGTTTTAGCTAATGTAATAAAGATGCTGATTATTGTTCCAAAAACTTTACCTACTTTAGTTATATTTATGTCCAAAATTTTAGGAACGAATAGGTATGGAATAGAAAGATTCCAACCTCCTAAGTAAAGAACTGTTATAAATAACGAAGAAACTAGTAGATTCAGATATGAAGCAACGTAAAATAAACCAAATTTGATACCTGAATATTCGGTTTGATAACCTGCTACTAATTCTTCTTCTGCTTCTGGTAAATCAAAGGGTAATCTTTCACACTCAGCTAGAGAAGAAATTATAAAAATGAGAAACCCTATAGGTTGACGCCACAAATTCCACCCCAAAAAGCCATATTTTGACTGCGCTTCAACTATATCAATTGTACTTGAACTGTTAGATAATCATAGTCGATTAGAACATCCCTGTTCTTACCACTATTACAGAACCATACGTGAGATTTTCACCTCATACGGCTCCTCAAGGGTCACAAATAAATCTAAGGACATTAAATTATTATTTATCTTTATCTTGATATTTTTTTTGTAGGATAGAGTCAAAACTTATCCCAAGTTCCCCAAATTAGACCAACGGAATTCTGTTTGCTATATTTTTTATTTAAAATATATATTAAAAAAAGGTGCTTCTGAATTAATCTCATCTTTTCATTTTAGGAATGTCATTTTTGTTTGTTAATCAATAACTTAATCCTTGAATAAAAACCTTTTTGTAACAGCATCATATAAGTATTTCAAGCTATTTTTTTTTCAATTACGAAAAAGAATTCGGTATTCCATAAATTATTAATTTATGAATCATGTCAAGAGTTCTCTCTTTCTAACTAATGAACAGATCGAAGAAAAGGACTTATTTAATTATTTTATTCTATTTTTTTTCGTTCCTATTCTCCTTTCTCATAAAAGGGATTTTACTCAAAATAAAAGATTACTTCGTTCTTGATAGTTATTTACTTTATCGGTGGATAGGAGCATACTCTAGGTCGGAATCGTGGGTAGTACTTCTTGATCATTTCTACTAACTTAAAGTCCCAATTCGAATTCCATTTATGTGCAGAAATATCCTCTTAAAAAATTTAGAGAATATCCATTACTAATCCTTTGTGTATTTTGGTCTTTCTAAACATCCACTCAATTTTGTTCAACCTCCCGTTTAAACCCGCTTCAAGTGATCATAACTAAGCAACCAATCTTGGGGCAAATGGCCTCTACTGCTTTTTAATTAATAATCCATTCTTGTACATAGGAAATGAGACTTAATCTTTTTACTGCAAATTTGCAAGCCGTTTTTTTCACTCATATAACTATCTGCTTTAGTTCATCAACCCAAATGATGCCTAAAAAAGATGAAAAAGATTATTTAACCTTAACCCTCTTCTAAGAAATTAGAAAGAAAAGAACTAGGAACTTTTTTCTATTTCAGCTAATTAGAGACACCGAATCACACGTAGAGATATTGATAATACACATAAAGTTAATGGTATTTCATAACTAATTGATTGAGCAGCAGCGCGTAAACCACCTAAAAAGGAATATTTATTATTTGATCCATATCCCGACATAAGAAGTCCAACGGGAGCAATACTTGAAATAGCGATCCACAAAAAAACCCCAATATCAAGATCGGCTAAAATAAGGTGGTATCCAAAAGGAATTACTGAATAACTTAGTAAAATCGATATCACTGCGACGGATGGTCCGATACTAAATAACCGACCATCTCCTCTAGATGGAAGAAGGTTCTCTTTGAAAAGTAGTTTTGTACCATCTGCTAGAGCTTGAAGAATTCCTAAAGGCCCGGCGTATTCAGGTCCAATACGTTGTTGTATCCCTGCAGATATTTCTCTTTCTAACCAAACAATTACGAGTACACCTATTGTGATTCCTAATACAAGAGTAAAAATCGGGACAAGTAGCCATAAAAGCCCATAGACCCCTTTTAAGGATTCTAATCTGGCAAACGAATTGATAGCTTGTATTTCGGTTGTATCCATTATCATTTTTAACGATCAACCTCTCCCATAATGATATCTATGCTACCTAATATCGTCATAATATCAGCCAATTTCATTCTTTTAACTAACTGAGGAAGAATTTGCAAATTGATAAAACCCGGCGGGCGAATTTTCCATCTCCAAGGAAAAACACTCAGATCTCCTATCAGAAAAATTCCCAATTCCCCCTTTGGGGCTTCAACTCTCACATAAAGTTCTTGTTTCGCCAATTCAAAGGTTGGCGAAGGTTTTTTACTAATAAATCGATATTCAAAATCATTCCATTCGGAATCTTTTACTATATCAAAACCTTTTACTCTATCAAAACGTCGTATTTCTAAATTCTCGTAGGGCCCTCCTGGAATTCCTTCCAGAGCCTGCTGTATTATTTTTATGGATTCTGCCATTTCACCGATTCGTACTAAATAACGAGCTAACGAATCTCCTTCTTTTTGCCATTGAACTTCCCAATCAAATTCATCGTAACACTCATAATGATCAACTTTACGAAGATCCCATTGGATTCCGGACGCCCGTAGCATTGGGCCCGATAAACCCCAATTTAGTGCTTCTTCTCCGCGAATAACGCCCACGCCTTCAACCCGTTCTAAAAAAATGGGATTCCGTGTAATAAGCTTTTTATATTCAGCAACCCCCGTTAAAAAGTAATTACAAAAATCCAAACATTTTTCTATCCAGCCATAAGGTAGATCAGCGGCTATTCCTCCGATACGAAAATAATTATGCATCATTCGCATACCAGTAGCTGCTTCGAATAAGTCATATATCAATTCCCTTTCTCGAAAAATATAGAAGAATGGGGTCTGTGCACCAATATCTGCCATAAAAGGGCCAAGCCATAACAAATGGGAAGCTATACGACTCAACTCCAACATAATGACTCTTATATAACTAGCTCTTTTAGGTACTTGAATATTTCCTAATAGTTCGGGCCCATTTACAGTGATTGCTTCCGTGAACATAGTAGCTAAATAATCCCAACGCGTTACATAGGGCAAATATTGGATAATTGTTCGATTTTCCGCAATTTTCTCCATCCCCCTGTGTAAATAGCCTAATATAGGCTCACAGTCAATAACATCTTCACCATCTAGAGTAACGATGAGTCGAAGAACGCCATGCATTGATGGGTGGTGGGGCCCCATATTGACTATCATAAGGTCTTTTCTTGTAGCCGGTACAGTCATAAGTTTTTTACCCATTCATTTTTTCATGAATTGCTGAAAGTGAAAAGAAGTTTATCCAAATACAAAAAAAAAGGAAAGAGTACTTAAAATGATTCTTTCAATTAACGAGTTTTTGTTTTTGCCTCTCGAATACCCAACTGACCAATTAATTCTTTATAACGTGCTCTATTTTTTTTTGCCAAATAAGCCAGCAGCCGCTGACGTTTTCCTAAAATTTTTCGCAAACCTCTCTGAGATAAATAGTCTTTTTTGTGCACTTCCAAATGTGAAGTAAGTCTCCGTATCTTATTGGTAAAACGGAATACTTGAAATTCAACCGACCCCCTTCTTTCTTTTTCAGAAATAACCGAAATGAATGCACTTTTTACCATAAAAGATTTTCCCTCTTACACTTTTACAGATATGGATTTTACCGATGAGTAATAATAATGCTAGTAATTTTAATCTGTTATATACAATAATCTGAATTTATTTATGAACTCCTAATTTTATCAACTCATATTAATCCACCCAGGTTTAAATTTAATTTATTCTGAAAAATAACAAAAAAAAGAAGGAAAGGGGTTCATTTTTGCATGGCATAATTTAGACCTAAAATGAAGAAGATTCTGTTAATTGATTTGTAGGCCTAATTGATACCTCAGCGGTTTTAGTCTTCGTATTCTATATTAGAATGGCATGGAAGGTGAGGTGTGTCAACCTCTTTACTTTCATATACTCCGTAGGAGTATAGCATATATAGGAAAAATGGATTATCAACGACTTTTCAACCGCGGATACATCCGTATCCTTAACATACTGAAACGACTGCCGTTATTTGTATCAAACCAATAGCGATTCATACAAGCTAAATCTTCTAATCGATAATTAGGCCAAAGGAAAAATTTTAATTTAATTAATTCATTCTTATCTTTATTAAGATGGTTCTCTTTATCCAAATCCAAAGATTGACTGCAGTTGTTCTCAGTCCAAAATGTTGGATTTGGATTCCCAGTCTTTGAATTCAAAGAAATTAGAATTCTCAATTCTCTACGACGTCTATGCGATAAAATGGTTTCAGGAACAAGCAAATCAAAACCATTCTTATCACCATAGGGTTGTTTTCTAGATTCGTGATTAATTTGTTGCTTAATCTTATCAACCAACGAAATAACTAAGGTTTCACCCATAATAACATTTGCATCCTTTACAGGCTGCATGCGTCGGTGTTCGAGACGCAGGATCCCCTCTTTTAGCAGGTCTGGATATGTTACTTTACGATGCACCATTGCCGCCAAATTTAATTGTCCTATTCCTATCGAGGATATAACAAGCTTTCGTGTATTTTTCCGTTTAAGCAGGAAACAATATATGGTTATATTATTGTCCCCTTTTTCCAGCCAACTACGCTTCGCCAGCATTTGACAAAGTAAAGTACTTCTTATCGTTCGCTCTACACCTTTTGCTAGTTTTTTTTTCCTTTTCTTCCTTACCATTCGGCCACTATCTTTTGCGTCCTTTGTTGAAGGAACAGATTTGGCATCCCCTTGTTTTTGTACATTTGATGTAAGACCCTTTTTGCTTTCGACCGATTCGTTTTCTTTTTTATCTTTTTTATCTTTTTTATTTTTTTGGTCTTTTTGATTTTTATTATTTTTTTTTTTATTTGAAACGGATTCCCCTTTTTGTTTTTGGTTTCCTTTGATGGTTGTCTTTTCACTATTTTCAATAAGACCATTTTCATTTAGATTCAAATTTAACAGAAGGTTTTCAGTTGGTAAAACCCACCCTTGTGTTTGATATAGATTATAAGGTAGGATCAATTCGCGGAAGAACCAAAATCCCAGACCTGAGCAAGGACGGTTTTTTTGTTCTTTATTCCAATTTTTTTTTTTTCGAGATTTTGGTAAATTGGGGTCGAACTCTGGCAAAAACGTAAGATAAACAAGTTCTTTTTTATCAAATTTTTTAATAATTTCATAATAGTTAGGATCAATCAGAATATTTTCAGTATTCGCCACATCCATTTGCATGTAGGACTCCATTCTAAATTCGTAGCTCCAATCCTCAAATATATAATTTCGATCCAAATATTTTCTATTGGAATTTATTTTTGCATCTCTAAAATTGAAATACTCAATATCCTCAAAATTTTCAGTAGGGATACTTCTCCATATAGATATATCAGACATATTATATCTATGCGTGTTGGATTTATAAAAAATACCTTTGTTTTTTTTTAATTGGACTTGCGAGCTTGATTTAGAAATAGATGAGTCCCTCTTTTTTTCATAATTCAAATTAATAAATTTATATGCTAAAAGATCATATCTAGAAGTTTTTTGAAACTTCCTTTCTTCATCTGAATCCCACTTGTAATTTTTATGACGTCTATTTCTGAACTTTTTGAGTATGAATTTATACCATTTACTACGAGATGGTCCCATTAACAACCAGTTTTTCCATTCATTCATTTCAGAATTCGGGAGTTTCTTATGACTTAATTTAGAATGAAGTATTCCTTGTGTTTCAAAGTAATCTTTTATTTCATCCTTAATAAAAAAAGACATTCCGTCATATTGAAAAAAAGATCGTAATTTGTTACTAACTCGGCTTTGTGATAATTTATAAAATACATATGCTTGTGAGAAATGGGATAAGTCACAAAAACTATCTAAATTTTTACTATTTCTAAGACTATAAATTTGTTTGTTTAGAGTTGAAATAAAGTTAATTCTATTTTTAAAGTAAATTATATTTTGATTTTCTCTATTAAGCCTTTCTTGATTTGTTTCATTAATGGGTTTATCCGTCATTTTTTTTATTGATTCAAGAAAAAATTGTATATTGAGTCTCGAAATATTAATAATAGATAAAAAAATATACATGGATATTTTTTCAAGGAAAATCTTTAGAAAACAATCGAATTGAGAGATTAATCGAACATTTCTTCTTTTTAATATTTGGCAAATATTTGTTATCGATTCGAATCTTTTAGCAAGATACCCTTTTTCGGTAGGATTTATATATGCGGTCATTTTTTTTTTTTCTTTTGTAATTCTTTCTATTTGATTTCGAATTGCGCTTGTTCTACCTGTTAGATCCTTCTTTTTTATCAGTTTTATCAGTGAAGGATTTTTCCAATTTTGAGATTCAAATAGACTAAATGATTCATCAATTATTTGATTGATGATTCTAGAATCTTTTTCGTTTTTAATTTCATTCGATTCTAATACTTTTACTTTTATTAAGCTAAAAATTGGTTTGAATTTTTCTAGTATTAATTTTGTTAGTATTATTGCTAAAGATGACCTTTTCCATGTTTCCATTTTTTTTTCTAGTTCCTTAAAAATGCGTTCAAAACTTGCTAAAAAAAACCTTTCCCATTTTTCACGTTTTTTTTCTAGTTCCTCAAAAATGGGGTCAAAAAAAGAATTTCCTTCTTTAATTCTGGGAGAACCAAAAGGAAGGTCAGTTTCCTCCCCAAAAAATGTTAAAAAACAAAAATCCTGCTTTTTCGTTAAATTTATATCATTTTTATCAGAGGGTCCTGGTTTAGATTCGTGCCAAGGTTTCAGGGTGAAAGGAGAGAAGATTTTTATCTGCATACCGTCTTCCCACCACTCCTCCGGCAATTCCGTTTCCGATAGTTGGACAGCATCATTGCTACATTTAACATGTATTTCTTTGTTCCAGTCCTCTATATCCTGAACCAATTCAGGATATTGAAATAATAATATACGTCCAAAATTTTTGGCTATTATCAATGAAGGCAATATAATATATTTTCTAAGAAAAGAGTGAGTTATTAACACGCATCCCCTTATTAGGTGCCCAAAAGGCATATCCTCCCATAGCAGCAGCGCCCTATCCCGAATTGCTTGCTCTTGTTCTTTTTTGTCTATATCCTGCACAATTTCGGATTCTATCATCCCCTTGCCTGTCCAATTTCCTGAAAAAAGTTTAAAAGTTTTGGATATATCAAACCGTAGGTAGGGGAATCTTTTGATTCTATCCACAAAAAGGGGAGAGTGCGCGTTTGCTTGAAACAGTTGCCAAGTTACAATTTTACGCCTTTGAGGGCGCCTAGAATTTTTAATGACGTCCCGTCGAAAGTCTGATTCGGGTAAATAACGTAGCACAGGCTGTGATAGAAAACCCTCTTTTGATTTTATTTTGGTTTTACCACTTTGACCAACAAATTCCTCTTCAATCACATTTTCATTTTTTTTTTCATTTTTTTTTGCATTTACATTTGCATTTTGATTTGCATTTACATTTGCATTTTGATTTGCATTTACATTTGCATTTTGATTTGCATTTACATTTGCATTTTGATTTACATTTGCATTTTGATTTACATTTACATTTGCATTTTGATTTACATTTTGATTTACATTTACATTTTGATTTACATTTACATTTTGATTTACATTTGCATTTTGATTTACATTTTGATTTACATTTGCATTTTGATTTACATTTTGATTTACATTTGCATTTTGATTTACATTTTGATTTTCATTTACATTTTTTTTTTCTTTTTTCTTTGCATCTTCGTCCTCAAGGAAAAGCGTTTCAATTTTGAAAAATCTTGAGCGAAGTTCAAAGCCCTCCGTCTCCCTTTTCGGTTCCTGTTCCGATTCCAATTCCAATACGTATTCCTCCGGGTTCTCCGGGTCCGGTTGCTTGCCGTCGTCGTCGTCGTCGTTGTCGACGTCGTCGTCGACGTCGGCGTCTTCGTCGACCTTTTTCGGCTTGACTATTTCATAGAATCTTTCAAACTCTAGATATTCGTCGTCTATTTCGCTGATTAAGTCGCTTGGCCACTGAGGGATTGTTTTAC